TGAACAAGTAGGAGTAACGGTTGAGTTCTATGGTGGCGAACTCGATGGAGTCAGTTATAGTGATCCTGCTACTGTGAAAAAATATGCTAGACGTGCTCAATTGGGTGAAATTTTTGAATTAGATCGTGCTACTTTGAAATCCGATGGTGTTTTTCGTAGCAGTCCCAGGGGTTGGTTCACTTTTGGACATGCTTCGTTTGCTTTGCTCTTCTTTTTCGGACACATTTGGCATGGTGCTAGAACCTTGTTCAGAGATGTTTTTGCTGGTATTGACCCAGATTTGGATGCTCAAGTGGAGTTTGGAGCATTCCAAAAACTTGGAGATCCAACTACAAGGAGACAGGTAGTCTGATACAATACGTCTCTTGTATCTTTCGCCTCCATTGGATTGGATTTTTTTTTGATATAGAATACCAGAGAAATCTTGATTTGAATCACCGCCCCTTTCCTTGACTCTTGTCCTTTCTTAATCTGGGAAATGCTCCCAAATGAACAGGTGTGGAAGCTATAATTGTAAACCACGATCGAATTTATGGAAGCATTGGTTTATACATTTCTCTTAGTCTCGACTCTAGGAATCATTTTTTTCGCTATCTTTTTTCGAGAGCCGCCTAGGGTTCCAACTAAAAAGTAAAAAAGCATTTTGCTTTTTTTTTCATTATCTTACATTATCTAAGTTGAAGTAAAGTAAGGAGCCTCCCATATGGGAGGCTCCTTACTTTACTTCAACTAGTCCCCGTGTTCCTCGAATGGATCTCTTAGTTGTTGAGAGGGTTGCCCAAAAGCGGTATATAAGGCGTACCCGGTAAAACTGACAAGTAAACCAGATATAAAGATGGCGACTAGGGTTGCTGTTTCCATTATTATAAAATTGCAAGACCACAATGGATCTATGATAAGATCGTTTATTTACAACGGAATGGTATACAAAGTCAACCGATCTCAACCAATGCAATAGGATTTATGGCTACACAAACCGTTGAGGGGAGTTCTAGATCTGGTCCAAGACAAACTAATGTAGGGAATTTATTGAAACCACTGAATTCGGAATATGGGAAGGTTGCTCCTGGTTGGGGAACGACCCCTTTGATGGGGGTCGCAATGGCTCTATTTGCGGTATTCCTATCTATTATTTTGGAAATTTATAATTCTTCCGTTTTACTGGATGGAATTTCAATGAATTAGGTCCATAAAAATAATGAAGTCCTGGCTCTTTTCAATCCAAAAATGAAGCGCTTAGTACTTGGATTTGTAGGCCATTCTGGCAGTTCGACCGTGGAATTTCTTTTTTCTGTATTTCCGGAATATGAGTGTGTGACTTGTTACAATTGATCCTATTGATAGTACAGAGAATGGGTCTGTCATCTTGAGAAAGATGGGTTCTGCCTCGTCGGATATTCATTTTTGTATCCGGAGCACGCAATATAATATTATGATAATACAATAGATGGAATATATCAAGAAATGTTTGAACTATGATTCATACCTACGATTCAGACCTCGCGACTGGATTCAAAAACAATTTTAAAGATTTGTTTGATAATTATAAAATAAAAAAGAAATTGGAGGGTTTTTCTTCCTTAAATTTTTTTTATGTTTATTTTTGATCAACGGAGAAACAAAATAAAACGTTTCTTCGAATTTTTAGTCATTCCATCTATTAATTGAATAAGTGATGATCAAAGGGTTCTTACTCAGAGAATCTTTGAGCTTGGCTGGGGGCTTTATTCAATCATCGTGGTCTAGTATGAATCTGAGGTTTCAATCGATTCATAGGGTCTCAACAAGAGAATTCCTACCAATAAAAAACAAAAAGAAATCCGAATTAGACACAAATAAAGAAAAATGGGGACAAAGAAGATTCAAGAGGCCTGTAACTATCAACCAACATAAAGACGAATGAGCGGACTTGATATTTTGGCATTATCATCACAAAGAAGAGCTTAAGGGTTTTTCCCCTTCGTATATGCAGAGAAGATTTAATAGGGAGGCTAAGATAAGAATAATAAGAAGTTTAAAAAACTTTCTATTACATATCTGTTGCAACCAATAGGGGGGTATTTTTGCTTGAGCTGTACGAGATCAAATTTTCATATACAGTTCTTAGAGGGGGAGTTCCTTCGGGTTACCTATCTCAATAAAGTATATGATTGGTTCGAAGAGCGTCTCGAGATTCAGGCGATTGCAGATGATATAACTAGTAAATATGTTCCTCCTCATGTCAACATATTTTATTGTCTAGGGGGGATTACACTTACTTGTTTTTTAGTACAAGTAGCCACGGGGTTTGCCATGACTTTTTATTATCGTCCGACCGTTACCGAGGCCTTTGCCTCTGTTCAATACATAATGACTGAAGCCAACTTTGGTTGGTTAATCCGATCAGTTCATCGATGGTCGGCAAGTATGATGGTCCTAATGATGATCCTGCACGTATTTCGTGTGTATCTCACCGGCGGGTTTAAAAAACCTCGCGAATTAACTTGGGTTACGGGTGTGG